ATTTCCTTGTTTGACACAATTTCACGTGCATTTATGCATCTTTTGACGAGAGGTCCTCAAACACGGAATTTTTTTGATAAAATGGCTCTTATGTATCTTGTGAATAGGTGTGACGAAGCTGTTCGGCTGTCCGTGAGTGGTTTTGCAGACGTCTTCGACCTTGCCCAAGTAGAAGGCATCAACTTAATCGATCGAAATTTACAAAGAATTTCAAAAACTCCGATGGCTTGGCAAACGGCAAAAATTGCCGTTGCCTGCCGATCGATCGAGGCTTTCCACCAAGAAAACACGGACGAGTTCGGATATATTGCGCAGCTTGGATATTGGACGGGTGCTCTCGAACGTTTACGACAACTCGAAAAAGAGGAAAATTCAGAGTCCGATTAAGAACACGGACTTGCAGAACTCTATTTATTATTTAATCGATATTTTAGTATAATAGAATATCGATTAAATAATAATAAGAGGTACAATATAGTAAATTGAGGTACACATTCTATGACAATTCTTAACTTTCCCTCTGTTTTGGTACCTTTAGTAGGCCTAGTATTTCCGGCAATCACAATGGCGTCTTTATTTCTTTATGTTCAAAAAAACAAGATTGTTTAGAACCGATGAGATAAAATCTCATTCGTTTGGTTTTAGACTTCTATAATAACGCCGGTATTAGTGAAAGGTGGTATAAGTAGCTTTCGTCGAAAAACTCTTATATCTGCAGAACCATGATATATGGGTAAATGGAGTATGTGGATATCTTTAGTGGGGTCGTACGAAGGATATGTTATTAGTAAGGATATGTTATTAGTTTAGATCTAATCAATTTAATGAATTACTCTTAAAAGTTCCTATCAAACTCGTGCTAGTTGATGAGAGTTACTTCGGAAACAGAAAGACTAAAGTCAAATTCATTTGGGATATTCTCTCAATTCCAAGAAACTGAAACCGGATCAAGTATGAGTTGTCGATCAGAACATATATGGATAGAACCTATAACGGGATCTCGAAAAACAAGTAATTTCTGCTGGACTGTTATCCTTTTTTTAGGTTCATTAGGATTCTTGTTGGTTGGAACTTCCAGTTATCTTGGTAGAACTTGGATATCTTTATTTCCGTTTCAGCAAATTGTTTTTTTTCCACAAGGGATTGTGATGTCTTTCTATGGGATCGCGGGTCTTTTTATTAGCTCCTATTTGTGGTGCACAATTTCTTGGAATGTAGGTAGTGGTTATGATCGATTCGATCGAAAAGAAGGAATCGTGTGTATCTTTCGTTGGGGATTTCCCGGGAAAAATCGGCGTATCTTTCTCCGATTCCTTATAAAAGATATTCAGTCCGTCCGAATAGAAGTTAAAGAGGGTCTTTATGTTCGTCGTGTCCTTTATATGGATATCCGAGGACAGGGAGCCCTTCCATTGACTCGTACTGATGAGAATTTGACTGTGTGGGAAATTGAACAAAAAGCTGCGAAATTGGCCTATTTCTTGCGTGTACCCATTGAAGTCTTTTGAGAACTGTGAGAAAATTTCTCAGCAGGAGGGGAAAAACGCGCGAATCCTCTGTTTCTATCACGAATTTCTATAACATAACTAGACTGAGGTTTATTCTGAACATGGATTTGAGCTAAAGTAGGCGTATAAGGGAGAAGTAGAAAACAAAACGCTTTTTGTTTTGGGGTCTTTTATAGGTATGTAAATCTACACAATTCAATTCAATAATAACAAGAAGTAACAAATTGAAATAATAGATTTCTCGCATACTCAACCCTTTAGAAAAAAACTTTCTCAGTTTCTATTTTAAGTCCAATATCTATAAATCAAAATAGAAAAATCCAGACTTGGTGAAATTGAAACTTTAGATTCAGATCGATCATATGTAAAGTTTTTTTCAATCGACACGCCTTAATTTCTCTGTTTTTGTGCTCCTTACTGTCCAAACAATTGGATTCCTTATAACGATTAAGAATAACTAGCCAATTCCTGCTTTGGTTTGCTACTCATTTTTGATCATCACAAGATTCTTCAGAAACTTCCCTCAATTATTAGCTCCCTGACGCCTGAGAGTCAGTGAAATTTTTCAAAATATTCGAATTTTTCTAGAATAATAGAAAGGGAGTTCTTGTGTCTCAAAATATGAATCATATTCATTCCTTAAAGTTGTTCTTTCAGGTACGCCTCGAAGGGAGATACTTTTACCCAATTGAGTTGATATATCGAAAAAGAAAATTTTTTGGATTCTTTATTCATTCGAATTCAAAGTAGCTTCTTAAGTCAATTTCTGTACTCTTTCTCGATTCAAGAACTAAGGCCTAACGCACAAAGAAAAAGATTGAAAAAGATTGAATAGATTCCAAGGTTCGATACCTTGGAATAGAACTCGTGTGTAAGCGAAATATTAGAGGGCTTCGAGTCGACGACTGAAGGGGTTCATTAACAATTCATAGATGAAAAAATGGCAAAAACGAAAGCATTCACTCCTCTTTTATATCTTGCATCTATCGTCTTTTTGCCCCGGTCTATTTGTCTCTTATTTAATAAAAGTCTAGAATCTTGGGTTACTAATTGGTGGAATACTGCGCAATCCGAAACTTTTTTGAACGAGATTGAAGAAAAGAGTATTCTCAAAAAATTCATAGAATTAGACGAACTGCTCCTCTTGGACGAAATGATCAAGGAATACGCGGAAACACCTCTCCAAAACCTTCGTCTAGGAATCCAGAACGAAACAATCCAATTAATCAAGATGCACAACGAGGATCGTATTCATACGATTTTGTACTTATCGACAAATTTAATCTCTTTCCTTATTCTAAGTGGTTATTCTATTTTGGGTAATAAAGAACTTGGGATTCTTAACTCGTGGACTCAGGAATTCCTATATAACTTAAGTGACACAACAAAAGCGCTTTCTATTCTTTTATTAGCCGATTTATGTCTCGGATTTCATTCGACCCGTGGTTGGGAACTACTAATTAGCTCTGTCTACAAAGATTTTGGATTTGTTCATAATGATCAAATTATATCTTGTCTTGTTTGTATTCTTCCAGTCATTCTCGATAGCATTTTTAAATATTGGGTTTTCTATTATTTAAATCGTCTATCTCCGTCACTTGTAGTGATTTATCATTCAATAAGTGAAAAATGATCTATGAATATGAAATTCATCGAAGTCGAATGTTTTTTACTTTGTAGTTGTACATAAGGAAAGCATTGCAAATCGTCCTTACTTTTTCCATTTCGATGAACCCGGGGGATTGATCCTATATTTTATTCCCATAACAATATTCCAGTCAATAGCAGAATCGTGGATAGGAAACTCGATTAGTAACCTACTCAATTTATTGTAGAAATTTTCCGTATCAATGATTGGACCATGCAAACTAGAAATACTTTTTCTTGGCTAAAGGAACGGATTACTCGATCCATTTCCGTATCCCTCATGCTATATATGCTAACTCGGACATCTATTTCAAGTGCCTATCCCATTTTTGCCCAGCAGGGTTATGAAAATCCGCGCGAAGCGACCGGGCGTATTGTATGCGCCAATTGTCATTTAGCTAATAAGCCTGTGGATATTGAGGTTCCACAAGCGGTACTTCCCGATACTGTATTTGAGGCAGTTGTTCGAATTCCTTATGATATGCAACTGAAACAAGTTCTTGCTAATGGTAAAAAGGGCACTTTGAATGTCGGGGCTGTTCTTATTTTACCGGAGGGGTTTGAATTAGCCCCTCCCAATCGTATTTCCCCCGAGATGAAAGAAAAGGTAGGCAATCTGTCTTTTCAGAGCTATCGCCCCAATAAAAAAAATATTCTTGTCATAGGCCCTGTTTCCGGTCAGAACTATAGTGAAATCACCTTTCCTATTCTTTCTCCAGACCCCGCTACTAAGAAAGAGAGTCACTTCTTAAAATATCCTATATATGTCGGCGGAAACAGGGGAAGAGGTCAGATTTATCCCGACGGGAGCAAGAGTAACAATACAGTTTATAATGCTACAGCAGCCGGTATAGTAAGTAAAATCATACGAAAAGAAAAGGGGGGATACGAAGTATCCATAACGGATGCATCGGATGGACGTCTAGTGGTTGATATTATCCCCCCAGGGCCGGAACTTCTCGTTTCAGAAGGCGAATCTATCAAATTGGATCAACCGTTGACGAGTAACCCTAATGTGGGCGGATTTGGTCAAGGAGATGCAGAAATTGTACTTCAAGATCTATTCCGTGTCCGAGGCCTGTTGCTCTTCTTCGCCGCTGTTATTTTGGCACAAATCTTTTTGGTTCTTAAAAAGAAGCAGTTCGAGAAGGTTCAATTGTCCGAAATGAATTTCTAGACTCGCTAATTTTTAAACATCAAGTTAGTAAAAAGACTCAAACTAATTTTATCCCTTAGCGCTGAAAAAAATGAAATGCTAAAAAGACCGTAGCTTGTTTATCCTTTTTCTATGAGATGACAGGAAGTCCTTCTACCGCATTCCTAATCCTAGTATGTAGATTGTGAAGAAGACTGGCGGTGCGACTATCTTACTATTCGAAGATTTAAATGTCCGAAAATGCATCAATATCAAGAGTTTTTGCTGGCTAGATACTAGACATAAGTAAGCGAGAAATTGCAGGGAAAATGAGGGGAACAAATAATTCTAGGAGAGGTTCTTCGTCTTTCTAGTCTTCGACACAAGAAAAGGAAGTTTCTACACCCCGTTCTTGTGTCGAAATAAGACTGATTCGTGATTCTGTTCGTCAAAGATTTCTAGTCTTAGTTTCTTTTTCGAGGTGTACCAGAACTTTTTTTGCGATTTCTATTTATTACGTCTCTACTTAATTCTCTAATTTCTAATCGAATCAAGTGGTGGATCAAGAAAAAAGAGGGGTGTTTTTTGGAGTAAATAGAACTTCTTCAATGAACTTCGAATAAATGACTTGGGATGAGATACTCTACACAATAGAATAAAGGTTGATTCGTATAGAAAGAGTTTGGTGAAATAGAATTGACCGAATCTATT